TTGTTTTTCATTCCCATTTCCATAAGAATGAATACTATGATTCGCATTTCGAACAGGCATGAATACAGCATCTATAGGATAACTTCCGTCTTGAAAGTTATTTGGCGTTTTTATACGATATCCGCGATTCCTCTCGATTTGTAATTCGATACACAACTCGATTGGTTCTGTTAGGCTAGCTATATGCTGTGTATTATCAATGATTTCCACAGAAGGGGGCAAGACGATGTCTTGAGCAGTTACAGATCCAGGACCTTTGACACAAATAGACGCGTCATGAGTTCCATACAAATTGCTTCTCAATACAATTTCTTTCAAATTCATTAAAATTTCATGTACTGATTCTTGAATACCTACTATGGTAGAATATTCATGTGGTATTTTCTCAGATTTTGCACGTGTGATACATGTTCCTTCTATTTCTCCAAGCAAAGCTCTTCGCATCGCAATGCCTATTGTGTCGGCTTGACCTTTCATAAGTGGAGACAAAATAAAGCGCCCATAATAAAGGCGCTTACCGTCTGCTCTTAATTCAACACACTTCCACTGTAGTGTCCGAGTAGAAGTAGATATTGTTACTTTCTCTCGAACCATAGTAATATTATTTGATCAAATCGTTGAATTATTTATTTCTCTTGAAATCCCTTCAATGTTTACACGCGTCTTTTTTTAGGGGGCCTGCAGCCATTATGCGGCATAGGGGTTATATCCCGTACAAAACTTAATAGTATACCACTTCTACGAATAGCCCTTAATGCCGCATCCCTTCCGAGACCAGGACCCTTTATCATGACTTCTGCTCGTTGCATACCTTGATCCACTACTGTACGAATAGCATTTCCTGCGGCGGTTTGAGCAGCAAAGGGTGTCCCTCTTCTTGTACCCCTAAATCCACAAGTACCGGCGGAGGACCAAGAAATCACCCGACCCCGTACATCTGTAATAGTCACAATGGTATTGTTGAAACTTGCTTGAACATGAATAACCCCCTTTTGTATTCTACGCGCATTCTTATGCGAACCAATTCTTGGTATAGGTTTTGCCATATTTTATCATCTCCTAAATAGAAGTTGGATATATCCATTTCATGTCAAAATGGATCCTTTATTTGTATATCGGGTCCTTTCGAGAATTCTTTTTAGAAAGATTATCCTTGTCTTTGTTTATGTCTTGGGTTGGAACAAATTACTATAATTCGTCCCCGTCTACGGATCAGTCGACAGTTTTCGCAAATTTTACGAACAGAGGCCCTTATTTTCATATTTTTCATTCCTTAACTTAATTCCGAATATACTTATTTGAAGAAAATAAGTTTCTTTAAATTTTGAAATCTCGAATTGTATCCTTATGAAAGAAATCTTGAAGTTGAAAAAAGCACCTAATTATTTGAATCTTTGTTGCGGAGTCTATAAATTATACGACCTCTGGTTGAATCATAACGACTTACTTCAATTTTGACTCTATCCCCCGGTAGTATACGTATAAAACTACGTCGGATCCTTCCCGAAACATAACCTAGAATCGGATCTTCATTATCAAAACGAACCCGGAACATGCCGTTGGAAAGTGATTCAGTAATTAAACCTTCATGAATCCTTTTTTGTTCTTTCATTCCATGTAAAACCCCTTTGAAGTATCAACTAATGTAGAAGGAGTGATATTAGAAACCCGCCCCCTCTCTTCTCTTTTTTCATAAATAGGAAGTTCCGGATACAGATACAATTCGGATATCAGAAAGATTACCATATATAACACAAAATTTCTCCGCCGATTCTTTCTAGTCGAGCCTCTCGGTCTGTCATTATACCCCGAGAAGTAGAAAGAATTACAACCCCCCTCCCGCCTAAAATTCTAGGAATTCGTTGATAGTTAGAATCGATTCGTAGACCAGGCCGACTGATCCGTTTTAAATTTAAAATAGTTTTGTATGGTCCTTTCCTATTCCTTCTATGTCGTAGGGTTAAAACAAAAAAATATTTGTTGCTTTCTCGATGTTTCCTCACGTTTTCAATAAACCCTTCTCGTAAAAGTATTTTAATAATGTTTTCGGTGATGTTAGTAGATGATATTCGAACCGTTCCTTTTCTATCCATGTCAGCATTTCGTATCGAGGTTATTATGTTAGCAATAGTGTCACCCATGATAAACTAAAATGATTTTTGCTCCCGAATTTTGATATAATCAACATGCTCTTTTTTTTTTATGAATTAATTATTAATTCATTATTAAAGGTAAATTATTAGTAAATTATTAAAGGTATATGCGTGAGACACAATCTACGAATTAATTTAATCTATTTCATTCAAATACTCTAACTATATCATGGTCTCATCTCATCTTATATCTTATAATACTTCAGGTGCTAATGAAACTATTTTAGTGAAATTTAACTGTCTCAATTCCCGGGCGATCGCACCAAAAATTCGTGTTCCTTTTGGATTTCCTTCTTGATCAATGACAACTGCAGCATTGTCATCATATCGTATTATTATACCGTTGTCACGTTTGAGTTCTTTACAAGTGCGTACAATTACAGCTCTGATCACTTCTGATTTTTCTAGAGGTGTATTTGGTACTGCTTCCTTGATTACAGCAACAATAACGTCACCAATATGAGCGTATCGGCGATTACTAGCCCCTATGATTCGAATACACATCAATTCTCGGGCCCCGCTGTTATCCGCTACATTCAAATGGGTCTGGGGTTGAATCATATCGTTTTTTTACTCTCCTCTTTCAATACAAAGGTCGAAGTAAAAAAAAAAGAAATATTGTTTGTCTAAAACAAAAAAAAAGAAACCTGCAATTGCTTTTTTTCATCTCCAAGACCCTCTTTCCTTTGTTTCTACAGTCCAGTCCTATTTCGAAATAATGAATTGAGTTCGTATAGGCATTTTGGACGCAGCTATTGAAATAGCTTTTCTGGCTATATTTTCTGCTACTCCGCTCATTTCATAAAGTATTCTACTCGGTTTAACGACAGCTACCCAATATTCGGGAGATCCTTTCCCCGAACCCATACGTGTTTCTGTAGGTCTTACTGTAACAGGTTTGTCTGGAAATATACGTACCCATATTTTCCCACCGCGGCGTGCATTTCGTGTCATTGCTCGTCGCCCTGCTTCTATTTGTCTAGATGTAATCCAAGCGGGTTGAAGTGCTTGAAGAGCATATTTACCGAAACAAATATGATTACCTCGATAAGATATTCCTTTCATTCTTCCTCTATGTTGTTTACGGAATCTGGTTCTTTTAGGGTTATAGTTGATGGTTGTTTCTCAATTCCATCTCTATTACAGAACCGGACATGAGAGTTTCTTCTCATCCAGCTCCTCGCGAATAAAACGATTAAAAAGAATATACATGTATTTGAAAAATAATATACTGAATTTTTTGAGATATACATCTAATAAATTAGATGTATATCTTGTTTTGATTTGATATCTAACTAAACATGTATTCTATTTATAGATAATTATTTTATAGATAATTATTTCTATTTATTTTTATTATTTATTTTTATTTAGAGAAAATGTCGTTTTGTTATAACGTTATAACAAATCTTTATTTTGTTTTGCTTTTTATATTATCATATCGATCAAAAAAAAATCAAAACTTTCGCGGGCGGATATTTACTCTTTCAATATATATATATATATATTTTTTTTTTCAGTTGTAGGGTTAGCTCTAGGGCCTCTCAGAATAAATAGATTGTTCCCCGGTTCGTTCCGCCATCCCACCCAATAAATCATTAGGATTCGTTTTCAATAGAATTCTATGCATTCACAGGTTCCGTCGTTCCCATCGCCTCTCGATTAATGGTTAGGTCTTAATTTTACAACGGAGCCCCTAATGAAATTTGTTCTTGAGTCAATTTTCTCAGTCTTTATTGGCTCTAGGCTCTTGATTTTTTTGTTCTATGAACAGATTCAGCGAATTATGGATCAATCAGTATTGATGCTTTATTACACTGCCTTTTATGAGATGACTCATAGACCTTACATATTGGAATAATATATCATTGATATTCTTTTTCTTTTCTCTCTTTCTCTCATCCTTCCATTTATCCGCATACTTTTATATTTTGTTTCAAAAGTCATAATCAGATTTTCTTTATGCAAAAAAGATTTCAGTTGTTACAAGGATATAACCAATATATCATATCTTGACTGGTTCTTTGGACCCAGATAATACGAAGCGATGAGTTGGTTATTAGTTCTATAGTTATTAGTTCATACTACGGGGCAGTCTATCTTTTTTTGAATCCTAATCTTAACCCTAAAAAAAAACCAACGAGTCACACACTAAGCATAGCAATTCTAGCAAACTATCAATAGAATTTTTTATTCAACCCTATAGAATTAGAATTCCTCATTTTTGTTTTGATTGAATAGAAAAAGAAAGAATGAAAGAGTTTGTCATTTTTTGTTCTATCAATGGATAGAATGTAAAGACAAGTTAAGTAAGGGCTTATTTTTCCTCATCTACAAATATCCAAATTTTGATGCCTAATACCCCATAAATAGTTCTAACTGTATAGGAACAATACTCAATTTTAGCTCGAATAGTTTGTAGAGGAACCCTACCTTCTCTGATCCATTCGACACGCGCAATTTCTTTTCCGTCGATACGCCCTGCAATTTGTACTTGAATTCCTTTTGTATCTGCCTGTTCAGTTAATTCAATAGCCTTTTTCATTGCTTTTCGAAATGAAACCCTATTCTTTAATTGTCCAGCTATAAATTCTGCAAGAATATTAGGGTGTCCGTAAGGGTTTGCAATTCTTGTAATAGCAATGTTGAGTTTTTGGTTCACACAATTAAGTTTCTTTTGTACATTTATCTGTAATTCTTCGATTCTTCGAGGTCTACCCTCCATTAATAACTTTGGGAATCCCATATATATTATGATCTGAATCAGATCGATTTTTTTTTGAATTTCTATACGTGAAATTCCCTCGACACCAGAGGATATTCTCATATTTTTTTCAACATAATTCT